AGTCTCAGGTGTAGGATTTGGAATGGTAAGCCGTGTATAGACAAATGGCCGAAATCCCCAATGCGGAAGCAGGACTTGAAAGAAGCAGGCATTGAACCCGGGTGGGAAGATCTTCCCTTTCAAGCAAGCGTGGACCCGACCATCTATCTCATTCGTTCGGGGCAACCTTTCCTAAAGCCGGTCATTCTGAGACAAAAAAAAATCGCTAGCAATCAATTCACAGGGTCTCGACCACTTCTTCGCCTTCATTCGTTCCTTCATGGGTTGGTTCTGTCCCGCCCGTGGCTCCTTCAGTTGGTATTCCGTTAATAAGAGAAATCGTGGATATGGAGGTCTGAAAGTTCACTCTAGAGTGCCGGAGAGGTATCGCCCGAGAAGCATAGATAGTTGGTTCCAGCAGATGTGTTCATTTATCCTGCCTCTCTGGTAGGAGGATCGATAGCGAAGCGAAGGAATAGAAGAGGCGCCCTACCCATATCCACTCATGGATATTCCGATTATCCGCAATAGATATGGCTACCTCGATCCTCCTCTTCCCGTTCAACCCTCTCCTTCTGATCTTCAGATTCTAAGGGTTGTTACCCCGGCTGTTCTTCCGGTCACTAAAGTCTTTCGATCCAACTATTTGTGGTACCCCTAAGATCCTTGGCGCAGAGGAGTCTTCATCTTGGCATCCATCGCAACTCCACATGCTGGTAAGTTGCGGGTCGCTCTGATCACTCATCGGTTCCGCGCATATCAAAATGAGTCTTGAGGTCTTGGAAGATATGCTTGGGTAGAAAGACTGGGCCAGGGAGCAGCATGTATAAGAGCCGAAATAGGAGTAGAGGAGGGCGCACCAGACGTTGTTTTGGTTTCCATATCGGGTGATGAGATGAAACGACTATCACCGGTAAGTTGCGTCGGACCAGTTGCGGGTCGACCCGGTGGCGCATCGACGTCTTGAGCGACTGAGAGCCTTGATCCAACACCAGATGCAGTCGCAATCCGCAGAAGTCGCTTCAATCGAAGGTCGCGCAACCGCCAATAAAGACATTGCTCTAAAACTCCTTAGAGGTTTGAGAGTGGAAGAAGATTCATCACCGGGCTGGAGATATCCGAGAGATAAGAGCAGAAGAGGCCAAGTGGAAGGTAGCCAACTGCAAGACAGAAAGGCCTTTCAGCAGGCAGTTAAGTAGAAGTCTCGGAGGGGGTTTTGGGACCGCATACTGACTTTTTTGAATTTGAATAGAAGAGACCGCCGGAGCCAAGAATAGGAGTTTGTTTTGGCCGACGAAAGGTTCGGGCTAATGGGCCTCTTTCAATAGATTCATTTCCGCAGTCGAGTGATTTGACCGATTGATTCGAAATAGGTTCCACTTCATTCAAATCCGTCTCGGCTCCCTCTTATTGTTTGAAGAGTTTGAACCGAAGCCGGTTACCGCCTTCCGGGCCCAGCTACTGAGGTAAGGGGCAAAGGATCCACTTGATGAATAACCAAGATAGAGAATCCCACCCGGCCTAGCTATCGTAATGCGTCCCGATGCCAAAGCTTCCTGAACCAACTGAAGCAAGGAATACTAGGATCAGAGCGCTAGCATCCCTTACCCTCTATCGCCTTAAGCCAGTGCCTACTATCACCTGCTAAGCCAGTGCCTACTGCCTACTGCCTGAATGATAGACCTCATACATAAGCTAGTGAATACCGCCTACTTTGAAGGAGAAAGATAGATTAGATTACAGTCCTATCAGTGCCGATTGTTCGGTCAAGTAAGACAGCTCGCCTGCTCCCTCGTGAGTGGGATCCGTTGGTCTCTCTCATCTTGAAGTTCCTGTTTCTTAAGAACAGGACAGAAGGAAATACTTCTATCAATTAGCTAATAGCTAACCGACTGCTTGAAAGTGGAAGTGGTTAGTCTCTTCACCCCTTAAGACACAGGTAAAATACCTCTAAAAGAAGAAGCAGAGCTCTAAAGACAGTAACGAAACCTTAGCTATGCAGCTCCAAAGGAAGGGAAGTCAAGTCCTACGATAAGGGAGGAGACTCAAAGAAAGCCTCTGGTTGCGAGTTGTAAGTCATCCCCTCCTATGGCGCAAATCCGTTGCTTCTTTTCTTTCTGAATCTCTGTTTTTGAAGTCTTCCGTTATCGGTACTGTCTCGGTGAGGGCGACTGTTTGAAAGGAGGCTGTGCTATCTGCTTAAGCGAGCTGATAAGATTCGCACTTCGACTTACCATATGTGATTCGATTCTCGAACATCGATGCGTACATTCACGAGCCGTATCTACTTGACGACTCGCGCTCTGGCTTTTCATGAGTGGTTGGTAGGCCCCCCTTTCCTTTAGTTTTCGACGACATTTGGATATAGAGACCTAACTTTATCCGAGGCGCCTAGGCAAAAGCGCTGTAGTTTGGATTTCCTTAAGTGTAGCAGCGATATCCGGATAAGGTTCATCTGTTGTCAGCGAGGTATTGAAGTAGACCCTGACTCCACCACATGAGAAGAAGCATACTGCGCCCCTAACCGTCGGCTTGTGAAGGCCTCCGTGCGCAGGAGAGCGCACTTACGAATATATCCATCTATGACATGTCGTCGAAAACAATGTTCAAAAAGATAGAAAGTTTTTAGGAACTCCTTGAAGACACCTTTTCGAACTAAGCACAGATATCATAGGCACCTAGCTTACGCATTCAACTAAAGTGCATTTTCTGTGGTTCTTGCTGGCCTGCGCATCTTCTCTAAGCAACCGTGTCTGCTCCGTTCAATAGTCACTATGACCTCCGGGAAGGCAAGGACGCTGGAAACAGTGATTGAGGGATGGCCCTTCTAAATTGACATTGACTTCTCCACAACTGGTCATTGAACTAGTTTTGAGGATTCCCTTCCACCTTACACCAATGTCTCAAATTCCGACACAATGGTGTCGAAGTTACTGTCCATGGTGATCCAAACCCCTACGAAAACTGCAAAGTAGTCGAGTCCAAACCAGGCCAAGCCTATACTTGCCCTCTTCTGGAAACGAACCAATCCCTTCTTAAAGGTCAAACTCCCTTCCGCCTCATCTTCTCAGCAAAACTCTTTCCCCCTGCATGTCATCCCGGCAGGTCCCGGAGAATACAATGTCGAAGTTATTTCATATTCCTAACCTACCTCCATCCCCGCCTTTGGCAAGCCTAACTTCCCCAGGAGGTCACAAGTAATGCAAGGAGAGAGAGTCCGTCTTGGCAACTCCACGTTCGTCCATGGAGCAGAGATGATTATCTAGGAACATATAAGAATGTTGACGACGAACCTGAGTCCACAAAACCTCTTGTTATCAACGGAACTTCCGACTGCTACTAAGATGTTTCAACAGTTCACTTATTATAATGGTCAAGCCGACCTCAACAGCAAAGAATTCTAGAACCAGTTGAGCGGTCTTAAAAACCCTCCTAAACCTGCCTGACGAAGTCTTATCTGATTCGGATGACGACATAGAGGACATATCTGGTTCTGATACGAATCTAAAAGAATTCTCTTAACTATCTGATGACACAGCATCTAAATCTAGTGATGACCTTCATGTCGCCAAAGTCTTTCATGAGCCTCATTGACACTCAGTGTTCAGAGTTTAGTATCCAGACCTTATCGATTGGAGTCTAGAGAATACATCCCTTTGGATGAATTTTACAATGACGAGGCTTTACTTGAATACTTAGGGGGTCAAACCTTCCTATCAATGACCATAAAACAACTTTTCATACAAATTACATCAGCGGTCATTCTTGCCTAAATGTCGAAGAAGAAACAGATAAGGGGGGCCCCCCAGCTCCTGCACAGAATATGGGTCTACCATATATAAAGTCGAAGAAGCTATTGATGTCAACCTTGGTACTAATGCTCAACCTAAAATCACCTTTATAGGCAATAGATAAGGAATGATTCTATATACGGAACTAGTCAAAGGAATTTGGGGAAGAAATGGAATGAATTTTGACTGCCCAGATACCATTAAGAGAGGGGAGACCTATTAGCCATACGCTGCCCCGTCAGGAAAGAACAAAACCAGGGATGATATTAACTTGAGAGGAGCAGAGAAGGAAATTGCTAATGTGTCAAGGACAGTAAGTGAAAGAGGGCAACTCGAGACAGCCAGGTGGCCACCAGCCAAGTAGAAAGGAGAAAGTTCGTCATTTTGATGTGTCGGCGTGAGTCCAGTTGTCGGGTTTTGCGGGCTAAGTATTCAAAGTTTCACTATTTCCCTGTGCTTTCTTCGTAAGGACAGTGCCCGGTGCTTCCCTTTCCTCTATGTGAGTCAGTCCCCCCAAGATGGATTTCGGGGGTTAACCTTCCTTGCCCACGGGGCTGACTTTCTTCAATTCAATACGGAGGATCCCTTCAGTTCCCAGGTCTACCCTTTCTAGGGGATCGTATCCCGCGGATGAGTAAATGTACAAAAAGAGTTCCGAACCTAGTTGCGTAGCTTAGCTTGGTCGCCTTCGCCAACATTTAGTAAATGGTCTTTCTCTTTCCGGTTGTTTTCATGTATCAAATCCAATGTTCGGATCCCCCCACATGTTCAATCTTGTTAAATTCAAGAAAAAAGAGTCGAATTGGAGGCTTTTGGGGAAATGGCATTTCCGATTTTGGCTGGGATTCCCAGAAGGATTCCTGGTATCTCCCTATCAAATGGGACGTTCAGTAAACAATCCAGCCGCTCAAGTCCTCGGAGATCGTGAGCATCAGCATGTAAGTTCCAGATCCAAGTTCATCCTCATCCAATCCCGCTTGCTTCCACTGGTGGCGGCTTTTTTGGCCGTGCCAGCCCCCAGTCTTAAAGGTCCCTTTTTTCTTTTGTATATTCCTCCCCTTTTCTCTATAGTGCCAATGAGGAGGCCTGCGCCTCTCTATATTTCTCACATTAGTCGACCGGAGCTCGCCACTTCGACTGGGTGCGCTTTAGTTTTCGAATGTGTCGTTCAGCGTCACGAGTCTACTTACGTTAGCACTGGTCCCGCGCTAACTTCACCCATCCAAACAG